TAGAAATAATGAAAAAAAAGAAAAATAATAGTGCAGAATCATCGCCAAAAATTTTGAAAATATTAAAAATAAAAAATATTGAATTATTAGTTAAATTTTTCATTGAAAAAATATACATAGATATCTTTCTATGTATCATTAATATGCGCAGAATCCCTCTACAACTTTTTCTCGAATCAACAAAAAAAACTCTTGATAATGATAAATACATTAACAATAATGAAACAAATCCAGAAAGGATTAATAAAACAAAACAAAATAAAATTGACTTTATTTTGTCTATGACTCTAAAAAGGGTTTTTGATAATCTTAGAAATAGTAAGCGGAAGTCAGATATTTTTTTTGATTTATCTTACTTGTCACAAAAATATGTATTTTTCAAATTATCACAAACGCAAATTATTAACTTCAATAAGTTAAGATCTATTCTTCAATATAATGGACCGTCTTTTTTTCTTAAGACTGAAATAAAGGATTTTTTTGGAAGACAAGGAATATTTGATTCCGAATTAAGACATAATAAACTTCCAAATTATCGAATGAATCCATGGAAAAACTGGTTAAGAGGTCAGTATCAATACGATTTATCTCAGATTACATCGTCTAGATTAATCCCCAAAAAATGGCGAAATAGAATCAACCAATTCCAGACGTCTCAAAATAAAGATTTAAACAAATTGTATTCCTCTGAAAAAGACCAATTACTTGATTCAAAAAAAAAACAAAATTCGAAAGTCTATTTATTACCAAATAAAGAGGATAATTTAAAAAAAAACTATAGATATGATCTTTTATCATATAAATATATTCATTCTGAAACTAAAAATAACTACTATATTTATAGATCATCATTAGAAACAAATAATAAGCAAGAAAATTCCACTAGAAATAAAGAAAAATTTTTTAGCCTACTCAAGAATATTCCTAGCAAGAATTATTTAGGAAAAGGCGATATTATATATATGGAAAAAAATAAAGATAGAAAATTTTTGTATAAAATTAATAAAAATATTAAGGTTGAACCTAATAAGGACCCAATAAAGGATAAAATTCATAATAATGGTCTTTTTTATCTTCCGATTGATTCAAAAATAAATTACAAAAAGGTATTTTTTGATTGGATGGGAATGAATGAAAAAATCTTAATCTTAAATTGCCTCATATCGAATCCGAAAGTTTTTTTCTTTCCAAAGTTTGGGATACTTTATCATAAATATAAAGAGAAACCTTGGTTTATTCCAAGCAAATTACTTCTTTTTAATTTGAATATCAATCCCAATTTTAGTGAAAATCAAAATATCAACGGAAAGCAAGAAGAGGGTTGTTTCAAATTTAGCCCATCAAATTCAAAACAATATTTTGAATTAAATAATCAAAACAATATTGAAGAATACTTTTTAGAATCCATCGAAAAACTAAAAATATTCCTTAAAGGAGATTTTCCTTTGCAATTAAGATGGGGTGGACGTTTCAATAAATTGAATCAAAAAATAATGAATAATATTCAGATATATGGTCTAGTACTTAGCCTGATAAATGTCAGAAAAATTACTATATCCTATATTCAAAGGAAAGAAATAGATCTGGATATAATGAGTAGGCATTTAAATCTTACACAATTAATGAAAACAGGAATATTAATTCTGGAACCTGCCCGCCTATCTCTAAAAAATGACGGACAGTTTTTTATGTATCAAATCATAGGTATTTCATTGGTTCATAAAAGTAAGCACCAAAGTAATCAAGGATACCAAAAACAAAAAAATGTTGCTAAAAATACAGACAAAAAGAATTCTGATTTGCTTGTTCCTGAAAACATTTTATCGTCTAGACGCCGTAGAGAATTAAGAATTCTCATTTCTTTCAATTTGAATTTAAAGAATAACACTGGTGTGCATAGAAACACATTAGTTTACAACGAGAACAAGATAAAAAAATGGAGTCAATTTTTGGATGAAAATAAAGATTTTGACATAAAAAAAAATGAATTAATTAAATTCAAGTTCTTTTTTTGGCCTAATTATCGATTAGAAGATTTAGCTTGTATGAACCGCTATTGGTTTGATACCAATAATGGGAGCCGCTTGAGTATGTTAAGGATATATATGTATCCATGATTAACAATTTTGAGTTTCCTAGATATTCTGTTGTTCTATCAATCATATTTTTCTGTCCGTGATCTAAATATATCCATGTTATATGCAAGCAACCAAATGAACATATGCACTGTCTTACATTCCAGTCTAGGATAGTGCAATAATAAGGAAATGACGTAGGAAAAATGTCGTATCAATTAAAGTTATAAATTAATCAACAGAATCTTCGTACTAAACTATTTGGTATCGTCTTTTTACTATACAAATGAACTCCAAAATAGGATTTTTTAATTGATAAAATCAGGAGTCTATAAAAAAATTCTGATTATTGTGTATACTACATTAAAATTTCTGACATTATTATTACTGCTTAATAAAATCAATATCTGTAAAAAGGGGAGTGT